AAAGGGTTTCAATTGATCCTTTCCGGAGAATTAGATGCTCTTCCTGAGCAGGCCTTTTATTTAGTAGGTAATATCGATGAAGCTACCGCGAAGGCTATCAACTTAGAAATGGAGAGCAATTTGAAGAAATGACTTTAAATCTTTGTGTACTGACCCCTAATCGAATTGTTTGGGATTCAGAAGTGAAAGAAATCATTTTATCTACAAATAGTGGTCAAATTGGCGTATTACCGAATCATGCTCCTATTGCTACAGCTGTAGATATAGGGATTTTGAGAATACGCCTTAAGGACCAATGGTTAACGATGGCTCTGATGGGCGGTTTTGCTAGAATAGGCAATAACGAGATCACTGTTTTAGTAAATGATGCGGAAAAGGGTAGTGATATTGATCCACAAGAAGCTCAGGAAACTCTTGAAATAGCAGAAGCTAGTTTGAGAAAAGCTGAAGGAAAGAGACAAATAATTGAGGCAAATCTAGCTCTCCGACGAGCTAGGACAAGAGTCGAGGCTGTCAGTGCAATTTCATAACTAGTTGGTTCGTTCAAATAATCAAAAGAGTTTCTGTTTCTAAACCCTATTTTGATTGCATTCACTCGACAGAATCCAATTTTGATATAACGCAATTCAAAAATGAAATAAATAAAAATACAAAATCTATAAAAAGAGAAAAGGGTGGGGCAAAAAACTTATTAGATACCGGAGTCAATGGTATCTAATAAGTTCTACCTACTATTGGATTTGAACCAATGACTCCCGCCGTATGAAAGCAATACTCTAACCACTGAGTTAAGTAGGTCATTTATCATCCTAAAAAGAACCAAATGGAACCCATCCCGTCGATGGATTATAAATATCATATTCCTTATAAGCAATAATAATCGAACCAATACCACTCAAAAATTCAAAAATTTAGGATGTTGGATCATAGAATATTCATCTTGACAACAAATTATATACATGATAAAATATGCATCACAAGCACTAAGGGCTATAGCTCAGTTGGTAGAGCACCTCGTTTACACGCGCGCCAATGTTTTTTCAGGGGAATCCACCATACAATCCAAAAAATGGATCTTATTGAGAAATCTACGTCTTACTCTATAATAACTTTAAGAGAACAATAGCCTGACGAGAGGTTCGGTCCTATTTGAGTGCCCTTTTAGGTACCAAACAGGCCCCATCTTGAGATATTGATAAGGTGAATACCCGTATATTCAATGCCAGGCATAATGAGTATAAGGCCCTCAAAAAATCTCTTTTCGTCCTATGAACTTGAAGGTGTATGAAGTTTCATATTGGATTTTTTAAGCCGAACGATAGAGACTTCATTTAACTTCAAATTCGAGGCCAAAGGCAGACCTACGTCAAAATAACTTCACCTTTGAAACACTTTGGGAGTGCTCCTGAATTAGAATCCCAAATAATGAATCAGAGCACATGGAGCCATCTCCTTATCTTATTTTTCTGTCAAGAAAAAATATGGCGGATTGGCTGATATTTCTATCAGTTAATGAAAGAGCCCAATGCAAAAAAAATGCATGTTGGGTCTTTGAAACAGTTCATATCATTTTGATAATAATAAGTTTGGTCTGTTTTACCGAGAAGGTCTACGGTTCGAGTCCGTATAGCCCTATAAAAAAATGAATAAAATTCATATTTTCATTTGAAATAAAAAATTGTATAATTTTGATTTCTTCATTCTTGTTTGTTGCTTGTAACTGACCGGTTATTTCATTGAAACAAAATTTGTCCTAAAAACTCACTCACGAGAATCGTTTAAAGCAGAACAGAAAAGCCAAAAAACGGATTTCAAGGGATCGAATCCATTTTTTTCCAAACAAACCAAACCTTAGTCATTAATCATCGGAGGGAAATTCCATATGAATATGAATTTTCCTGCCCACAATCAAGGGGTTAAGCCAGTGATACTCCTTTTCTTTGGTATACCTTACCAATACCCGGCGAAGAACACCAAAACAAAAAGGGGGGGTGGTCTTCTTTTTCTGTATTCAATCAAGAGACAACCCCACCCAGATCTAATAAACGGAATATACCAACACTAAGATTAAGATATTCGAAATCCTGAGATGGAAATACCTACCCATTCTCGTACATTTGAATACTTGTTCTATTCTAAATTACTAAGAAAAAAACCCCCCGACTCTATTCCTAAAAAATGAAAAAATCAAAATATCGAACTCACATTTTGATAAAGAAAATTCAAATAATCAAAAGAATAATAAATTTGAAATTCTTAAACACAAAATAATAATTCTATTTGCTTTCTTTAGGAAGAATCCTGGGCGAAAACAAGAAAATTTGTCTAAGTGTAACATCTAGAGTTATACTAACTAAAGCAATTAAAGAAAATTGAACTAAAAAAATGAAGTAGACTGGAAATAGGATCCCGATCAAGTCAGTCGATAAATCTTCAAATGAGATATGCCCTGGAATAATCAAAGGAAACTAGACAGTTTGGTCAAAATGAATTCTTGTTT